GTTATTGTAGTTTAACAAATTAAAGCCCAGCCCTGAAAAATGCTAAGATGGAAATTAAAATTTCCCAAAAACCCAAAGTTTTGGTCCTAAACTTGCCATTGTTTTTCATCAAAATTATACATGCAAGCATCCGCACCCCAGTGAGAATGCCCAACCCTAACCCACAACAGTAAAGCCGGAGCAGGTATCAGGATCAGCCATATTCTTGCCAAAGACACCTTGCTATCGCCACACCCCCACGGGCCCCCAGCAGTAATTAACATTAAAATATGAGTGCAAGCTCGATTTAGTTATGATTAATATGGTCGGTAAATTTCGTGCCAGCCACCGCGGTTATACGAAAGACCAAAAACAATGGCCTTCGGCGTAAAGCGTGACCCAAGACCCGTCCCCCCCCCCCCTTAAAGAGAAACGGCCGCTAAGTTGTAAAACACTATTGCACGCCGGAACATCGACAACATGTCTTTAACTACAAGGACCTCCCCCCTCACGAAAACTAAGAAACAAACTGGGATTAGATACCCCACTATGCTTAGCCCTAAACACAGATAATACAAACACAATATTATCCGCCAGAGAACTACAAGCGAAAAGCTTAAAACTCCAAGGACTTGGCGGTGCTTCAAACCAACCTAGAGGAGCCTGTCCTTTAATCGATATTCCACGCTATACCTTACCCCCCCTAGACAAGCCCAGCCTATATACCGCCGTCGTCAGCCTACCTTATGAAAGAAACAAAGTAAGCAAAACAGTTAATAACTAACACGTCAGGTCAAGGTGTAGCACATGGGGCGGCAGAGATGGGCTACATTCTTTTATAAAAATCACACGAACGGCACACTGAAATATGCGCCCAAAGGTGGATTTAGTAGTAAGATAAACAAGAAAAGATATCTTAAACCTGCTCTGAAGCGCGCACACACCGCCCGTCACCCTCATCAATACCCTCAATAATACAAAATATAATACTTTGACCCCCCCCCCCAGATGAGGCAAGTCGTAACACGGTAAGCGTACTGGAAAGTGCGCTTGGAATAACAAACAGTAGCTTAACACAAAGTACTCAACTTACAATTGAACCATGTTAGTTCAACCCTAACCTTTTTGAGCAATAAAACTAGCCCAGCAACCTACACAACAAACCCTACAACAAAAACAAACCATTTGCCAAAATTAGTATATGCGATAGAAAACACCCTCCAGGAGCCATAGCAACAGTACCGCAAGGAAAAGTTGAAAGAACAATGAAATAGACAAAGCAATAAATAGCAAAGATAAATGCTTGTACCTTTTGCATCATGATTTAGCCAGACGCCTCAGACAAAACGAATTTTTAGCCTGCACGCCCGAAACCAAGTGAGCTACTTCAGAGCAACTACAAGAGTGAACCCGTCTCTGTGGCAAAAGAGTGGGATGACCCTGAAGTAGAGGTGAAAAGCCAAACGAACTTGGTCATAGCTGGTTGCTCAACAAACGAATTTTAGTTCAACTTTAGATTTACTCCAAGCCAAACATACTAAACCTTTAATCTAAAAGATAATCAACAAGGGTACAGCCTTATTGATACAGGATACAACCTAAATTAGAGAGCCAGCACACAACCATAATCAGTAAGCCTTTAAGCAGCTACCAATAAGAAAAGCGTCAAAGCACAAAACAATAAAATACCAAACAGACACGCAAACTCCCAACCAAACATTGAGCCATACTATAACAATAGTCGAACTTATGCTAAAACTAGTAACAAGAAAACTTCTCTAAAGCATACCCATGTATCAGTAATAGACAGCCTACTGAAAATTAACAGACTAAAACAAGCCTAATAACACAGATATTAACACAAACTGTCACACCAACACCGGGGTGCTATAAAGAAAGATTTAAAGCTGCAGAAGGAACTCAGCAAACCCTGTCCCAACTGTTTACCAAAAACATAGCCTTTAGCAACATAAGTATTAAAGGTCCCGCCTGCCCAGTGAAATTATTTCAACGGCCGCGGTATTCTAACCGTGCAAAGGTAGCGTAATCACTTGTCTCCCAAATAGAGACCAGTATGAATGGCTAAATGAGGATAGACCTGTCTCCTGCAACCAATCAGTGAAACTGATCTTCCAGTACAAAAGCTGGCATATTCACATAAGACGAGAAGACCCTGTGGAGCTTAAAACCAACAACTAATAGAACACCACCTAGTATAAAGTTTTAAGTTGGGGCGACTTCGGAACAAAACAAAACTTCCGAGCACAGAACTACTAATTCTTACCAAGGCCAACAAGCCAAAGCACAAACTGACCCAGTCACACTGATTAACGAACCAAGTTACCCCAGGGATAACAGCGCCATCTTCTTCAAGAGTCCATATCGACAAGAAGGTTTACGACCTCGATGTTGGATCAGGACACCCAAATGGTGCAGCCGCTATTAAAGGTTCGTTTGTTCAACGATTAATGTCCTACGTGATCTGAGTTCAGACCGGAGCAATCCAGGTCGGTTTCTATCTATGACGCCTCCCTCCTCAGTACGAAAGGACCAGAAAGGAAGGGCCCATACTAACAGCACGCCCTAACATACATAACTGAATCAAACTTAAGTTAAACACAGCAAACCTCAGCCAAAGACAACGGCTTTATTAGGGTGGCAGAGCCCGGTATATTGCAAAAGGCCTAAGACCTTTCCACCAGATGTTCAAATCATCTCCCTAATAATGCCCAACACACTACTACACCTACTTAACCCCCTACTCTACATCATCCCCATCTTAGTTGCAGTCGCCTTCTTAACCCTTATAGAACGAAAAATTCTAGGATATATACAACTACGAAAAGGCCCAAACATCGTAGGCCCCTGCGGCCTACTTCAACCAATCGCAGACGGTGTAAAACTATTCATCAAAGAACCAATTCGACCCTCCCCCTCATCACCAACGTTATTTATTCTAACTCCAACATTAGCATTATTCCTAGCCTTAATAATCTGAACCCCAATACCAATACCCACCCCATTAGCAGACCTAAACCTCGGCCTACTGTTTATACTTGCCATTTCAAGCCTGGCTGTCTACTCAATCTTATGATCGGGCTGGGCCTCCAACTCAAAATATCCACTAATCGGAGCCCTCCGGGCCGTAGCACAGACAATCTCCTACGAAGTAACACTCGGAATCATCCTACTCACAGTGGTTATCCTTGCAGGGGGGTTCACAATACAAACACTATCAACCACCCAAAACTCCCACTGAATACTATTCTGTACTTGACCCCTAACCATAATATGATTTATTTCAACCCTCGCCGAAACCAACCGCGCCCCATTCGATTTAACAGAGGGCGAGTCAGAACTGGTGTCGGGCTTCAATGTGGAGTACGCAGCAGGACCCTTCGCCCTATTCTTCCTAGCCGAATACACAAACATTTTAATAATAAACACCCTAACATGCATCTTATTCCTAAACCCAGGAAACTCAAGCCCAGAAATATTTTCAACCAACCTAATACTAAAAACAACAATACTAACAATACTATTCCTATGGGTCCGAGCATCATACCCACGATTCCGATATGATCAACTAATACACCTATTATGAAAAAACTTCCTACCAATCACCCTAGCTATATTCCTATGACACACCTCATTCCCAACAACACTGCTGGCCACCCCACCAATAACATAGGAAATGTGCCCGAACTCAAGGACTACTTTGATAGAGTAACATACAGAGGTTAAAATCCCCTCATTTCCTGCATTAGAAAGACAGGACACGAACCTGTACCAAAAGACTCAAAACCTCTTGTACTTCCACTATACTACTTCCTAGTAAAGTCAGCTAAATAAGCTTTCGGGCCCATACCCCGAAAATGTTGGTTTAAACCCCTCCTATACTAATGAACCCCATCATAACCTCCCTAATTATCTCAAGTCTTGCCCTAGGCACAATTATCACAATATCTAGCTCCCACTGACTACTAGCCTGACTTGGCCTAGAATTAAATACCCTGGCAATAATCCCAATTATCTCTAAACATCACCACCCCCGGGCAACAGAAGCTGCCACAAAATACTTCCTAACTCAAGCAGCAGCCTCCGCCACCATCCTATTTTCCAGCACAATCAATGCCTGATCGACTGGAACATGAGACATCCTACACATTACAAACCAACCAGCCTGCATCATACTAACCATAGCCCTGGCCATAAAATTAGGCCTAGCCCCCCTTCACTTCTGATTACCAGAAGTCCTACAGGGCTCCTCTATTAAAACAGCACTAATCATTACCACCTGACAAAAACTAGCCCCGATGACCCTACTATACCTAACACACCACGCCCTGCACCAAACAACCCTACTAACAATCGGACTCTTATCAACCTTAGTCGGAGGCTGAGGCGGATTAAACCAAACACAAACCCGAAAAATCATAGCATTTTCCTCAATCGCCCACCTTGGCTGAATAGCCATAGTACTAACACTATCCCCGAACCTTATACTCCTAAATTTACTACTTTATCTCCTAATAACCACCTCAATATTTTCACTACTCATATTCTCATCCTCAAAAACCGTACAAGACCTTACAACAACCTGGGCCATCTCCCCAACAACAACAACCATGGCCCTAATACTACTAATATCCCTGGGCGGCCTACCTCCCCTCACAGGCTTCATACCAAAATGATTAATCTTACAAGAACTAGTCGCACACAATCTGACTACAACAGCAACACTAGGCGCACTCTCTGCCCTCCTAAGCCTATTCTTCTACCTACGACTATCATACATAACAACCCTAACCCTTTCCCCAACCGCCACTCAAAGCAAGTTCAAATGGCGATTTCAACCAAAACTAAAAACAACAATACTAACCACAACACTAATGATGTCAACCCTAATACTTCCCTCAACACCCGCACTAATCTAAAGGAACTTAGGTTAAACAAACCAGTAGCCTTCAAAGCCACAAACGAGAGTTAAAACCTCTTAGATCCTGAAGGCTTGTAAAACTTTAACTTACATCAACTAACTGCAAATTAGACACTTTAATTAAGCTAAAACCTCCTAGACAGACGGGCCTCGATCCCGTAAAACTTTAGTTAACAGCTAAACACCCAATCCAGCGGGCTTCAGTCCGAGGCTTTAAAAAAAAAGCCTCGGTACGCCTTTAGTGTACGTTTCTAGATTTGCATTCTAGCGTGAATCACTACGAGGCTTGATAAGAATGGGACTCAGACCCACCTGCACAGGGCTACAACCTGCTGCCATCTCGGCCACCTTACCTGTGACTATTAACCGTTGATTCTTCTCAACCAACCACAAAGACATTGGCACCCTGTATCTAATCTTCGGCGCCTGGGCAGGAATGGTCGGCACCGCCCTCAGCCTTTTAATCCGAGCCGAACTAAGTCAGCCGGGGGCCCTACTTGGGGACGACCAAATTTACAATGTCGTCGTTACAGCCCACGCCTTCGTAATGATTTTTTTTATGGTGATACCTGTAATAATCGGCGGGTTTGGAAATTGACTGGTCCCCTTAATAATTGGGGCCCCCGACATGGCATTCCCCCGAATAAACAACATAAGCTTCTGATTACTCCCCCCGTCACTCCTGCTACTATTGGCCTCCTCCGGAGTAGAGGCGGGGGCAGGAACCGGGTGAACTGTCTACCCCCCGCTAGCGGGGAACCTCGCTCACGCCGGAGCATCAGTTGATTTAACCATTTTCTCACTACATCTGGCCGGTGTGTCCTCTATTCTTGGGGCAATTAACTTTATTACAACCTGTATTAACATAAAACCACCAGCTATGACGCAGTACCAGACGCCTTTGTTTGTTTGATCAGTCTTAATTACAGCTGTCTTACTTCTACTATCACTACCAGTACTGGCTGCCGGTATTACAATACTTCTAACAGACCGAAACCTAAACACCTCTTTCTTTGACCCCTCTGGAGGGGGAGACCCAATCCTATATCAACACCTATTCTGATTTTTTGGCCACCCAGAAGTGTATATTCTGATTTTGCCCGGGTTCGGAATAATTTCACACATTGTCACCTACTATGCCGGTAAAAAAGAGCCCTTCGGCTACATAGGAATAGTATGAGCAATGATATCAATCGGATTCCTAGGCTTCATTGTCTGAGCCCATCACATATTTACCGTGGGTATGGACGTGGACACACGAGCATATTTTACATCAGCAACTATAATTATCGCCATCCCCACAGGGGTAAAAGTGTTCAGCTGACTAGCCACCCTGCATGGCGGAATGATTAAATGAGATGCCGCAATACTATGGGCCCTCGGCTTTATTTTCTTATTTACTGTTGGCGGCCTTACAGGAATCGTCCTAGCGAACTCTTCATTAGATATTGTACTACACGACACCTACTACGTAGTAGCCCACTTCCACTATGTTCTGTCTATGGGCGCCGTATTTGCAATTATAGGCGGATTCGTCCACTGGTTTCCCCTTTTTTCAGGATATACTCTCCACCAAACCTGAACAAAAATTCACTTTGGCGTAATGTTTGCAGGCGTAAATTTAACATTTTTCCCACAGCACTTTCTTGGCCTGTCTGGCATGCCACGACGATATTCGGACTATCCAGATGCATACACCATTTGAAACACGATCTCGTCAGTTGGATCACTCATCTCTCTTGTAGCAGTAATTATAATAATATTTATCATCTGAGAAGCCTTTGCAACAAAACGAGAAGTCTTAGCCCTAGAGCTCACAAGCACAAACCTCGAATGACTTCACGGCTGCCCCCCACCATACCACACCTATGAAGAACCAACCTACGTCCAAACAAACTCAAGAGACGGGGGAATCGAGCCGCCTTCTACTAGTTTCAAGCTAGTTGCATAACCAATATGCTTCTCTCTCCATGAGGTCCTAGTAAACTAATTATATAGCCCTGTCAGAGCTAAGTAACAGGTCAAAACCCCGTGGACTTTACATGGCACACCCATCCCAGCTCGGCTTCCAAGATGCAGCCTCCCCAATCATAGAAGAACTACTACACTTTCATGATCATGCAATCATAATTGTCTTCCTAATTAGCGCCCTAGTGCTCTACATTATTTCACTAATAATATCAACAAAATTAACGCACACGAACACGATAGACGCCCAGGAAGTAGAAATAATTTGAACGATCCTCCCAGCAGTTATTCTAATCCTAATCGCACTCCCCTCCCTTCGCATTCTATACCTAATAGATGAAATTAATAGCCCACATCTAACCATCAAAGCAATAGGGCACCAATGATACTGAAGCTACGAATACACGGATTACGAAGACTTAATATTCGACTCATACATAACCCCAACTCAAGATTTGTCACCGGGGTCATTTCGACTACTAGAGGTCGACCACCACATGGTAATCCCAATAGAATCACCAATCCGAATGCTTATCTCCGCAGAAGATGTCCTACACTCATGAGCCGTGCCCGCCTTGGGCATTAAAACGGACGCAGTCCCCGGTCGATTAAACCAAACAACCTTCATCACATCACACCCGGGCCTTTTTTTTGGTCAATGTTCAGAAATTTGCGGGTCCAACCACAGTTTTATACCAATCGTAGTAGAGGCCGTCCCACTAAAACACTTTGAAGATTGATCCACTGCCATACTAACAACCTCATTAAGAAGCTTCTACAGCACTAGCCTTTTAAGCTAGGGAGGGAGACTCACCCTCTCCCTTAATGAATGCCGCAATTAAACCCTGCTCCTTGACTCTTTATCCTGCTATTATCATGAACAACACTACTCACCATATTCAAAATAAAAGTCTTATTCGCAACCCCCCTTAACAACCCAATTATATCAAACCAACAAACAAGCCACGCAACCCCATGAAACTGACCATGAACCTAAGCTTTTTCGACCAATTCCTCAGCCCACAAATCCTAGGCATCCCATTAATTCTAATAGCAATAACCCTGCCATCCCTATTAATTCTAACAGCAACAAACCGACTCATTCCAAATCGCACAACCACCATCCAGACTTGAGCCATCTTTATAACCACTAAACAACTCATGGCCCCAATAAATAAGCCGGGACACAAATGAGCCCCAATCTTACTACCATTAATACTATTTCTACTCTCACTAAACATACTGGGACTGCTACCATATACATTTACCCCAACCACCCAACTTTCAATGAATATAGGACTGGCAATTCCATTGTGACTAGCAACCGTACTAATTGGCATGCGAAATCAACCAACAATGTCCCTAGGACACCTCCTGCCAGAAGGAACCCCAACACTTCTTGTCCCCATGCTGATTATAATCGAAACAATCAGCCTGTTCATTCGCCCCCTAGCCTTGGGCGTGCGGCTCACTGCAAACCTAACAGCCGGCCACCTACTAATCCAACTCATCTCAACTGCTGTCTTCGTCCTAATTCCAACTATAACTGCAACCGCCTCCCTAGCCCTTATAGTGCTACTACTTCTCACAGGCCTAGAAATCGCAGTTGCAATGATTCAAGCCTATGTCTTCACCCTACTTCTAAGTCTCTACCTACAAGAAAATGTATAATGACCCACCAAGCACATGCCTACCACATAGTAGACCCGAGCCCTTGACCACTCACCGGGGCTATCGCAGCCTTACTAATAACCTCCGGCCTGGCTGTCTGATTCCACTTCAACAGCACCCTGCTTATAAACATCGGACTTGCCGTCTTACTACTAACAATATACCAATGATGACGTGACATCACCCGAGAAGGCACATTCCAGGGGCACCACACAGCACTAGTCCAAAAAGGCCTTCGATACGGAATAATTTTATTTATTACATCCGAGGTCTTTTTTTTCATCGGGTTTTTCTGAGCTTTCTACCACTCCAGCCTTGCCCCCGCCCCAGAACTAGGTGGCTGTTGGCCCCCAAGCGGAATTAACCCACTAAACCCATTTGAAGTCCCACTGCTAAACACAGCAGTCCTTTTGGCCTCTGGAGTAACCGTGACATGAGCTCACCACTCAATCATAGACGGCGCTCGTAAGGAGGCGATTCAAGCCCTTACACTAACAATCGTCCTGGGCCTATATTTCACCGCCCTACAGGCTATAGAATACTACGAAGCCCCATTTTCAATCTCCGACAGCGTGTACGGAGCAACATTCTTTGTTGCAACCGGATTTCACGGCCTACATGTCATCATCGGATCAACCTTCCTAATTATTTGCCTTCTGCGCCAAACCCTGTTCCATTTCACAACAAACCACCACTTTGGCTTCGAAGCCGCCGCATGATATTGACATTTTGTAGACGTAGTATGACTCTTCCTCTACGTCTCAATCTACTGATGAGGATCATATCTTTCTAGTATAATCCAGTACAAGTGACTTCCAATCACTAAGACTCAGCCATAAACCTGAGGAAAAATAATGACAATAATAATAATATTCATACTCACAGCCACAGTCTCATCCCTACTCATCACGATCAGCTTCTGACTCCCACAAGCCTCCCCCGACACAGAAAAACTATCTCCATACGAGTGCGGATTTGACCCCCTCGGATCAGCCCGCCTTCCGTTCTCATTGCGATTCTTCCTAGTCGCAATCCTGTTTCTCCTATTTGACTTAGAAATTGCCCTACTACTTCCAATTCCATGGGCAATAGGGCTGCCCCAGCCAACACTAACAATTACATGGGCCGCCTCCATTATCATCCTACTAACATTTGGCCTTATTTATGAATGAACAGCAGGAGGACTAGAATGAGCAGAATAAACAGCTAGTATAATTAAAACACCTAATTTCGACTTAGTAACTCCGAGTTTGAATCTCGGGCTGTTATATGACCACAACGTACTTTTTATTTACCACAGCCTTTTCTCTAGGCATCCTCGGCCTATCAATACACCGCACCCATCTTGTATCCGCCCTACTATGCATTGAAGCCATGATGTTGGCCCTGTTCTCCGCCATAACAATATTTTCTACAACCACCCAACTACCATCTTCAACAATAATACCAATTCTGTTGTTGGCTTTTTCTGCCTGCGAAGCAGGCACCGGCCTCGCCCTACTAGTAGCAACCGCCCGAACTCATGGAACAGACCACCTAAAAAACCTTAATCTCCTACAATGCTAAAAATTCTACTTCCAACAATAATATTAATTCCCACCGTCCTCCTATCAAAACAGAATACCATTTTCTCAGTCTATACCATAAACTCCATACTACTAGCCTTAATTAGCCTTGCTTGGCTCAAACACCCAACAAACCTTGACCTATCTAACACATCAATCTTCTTAAACATCGACATACTATCTGCCCCACTTATAATCCTCTCCTGCTGACTACTTCCACTCATAGCCCTGGCCAGCCAAAGCCACCTACAACCCGAACCATTAAATCGAAAACGAATATTCCTTATCACCCTAACAACCCTGCAAACAGCCCTCTTACTAACCTTTTCGGCGACCAACTTCATGCTATTTTACATTATATTTGAAACCACATTAATTCCAACCCTAATTATCATCACGCGCTGGGGAAACCAGGCAGAACGCTTATCCGCCGGAATTTACTTTTTGTTCTACACACTAGCCGGCTCCCTCCCCCTACTAGTTGCCCTCCTATACATAAACACAAAATACTTCAACATGTCAATTCTAATAACCAGCCTCACCCAACCACAAATCACACACTCCTGAACAAACAACATACTATGACTATCCTGCATACTGGCCTTTCTAGTAAAAATGCCACTATACGGCCTACACCTCTGATTACCAAAAGCCCACGTAGAAGCCCCAATCGCCGGCTCAATAGTCCTAGCAGCCATCCTACTAAAGCTCGGCGGATACGGAATCATTCGACTAACACCGATATTAAACCCCATTACCATAGACCTCTGCTACCCATTCCTCATTCTTGCAACGTGGGGGGTCATTATGACTAGTTCAATTTGTCTTCGTCAGACAGACCTAAAATCACTAATTGCCTACTCATCTGTTAGCCACATAGGACTAGTAATCACAGCCTCCCTAATCCAAACACAATGAAGCCTCGCCGGGGCAATCATACTAATAGTGGCCCATGGCCTTACCTCATCAATACTATTTTGCCTCGCAAACACAAACTATGAACGAACACACAGCCGAACCCTACTACTGGCCCGAGGACTCCAACTAATTCTACCACTAATGACATCCTGATGACTATTAGCAAATCTAATAAACATGGCACTCCCACCGACAATCAACCTAACAGGGGAACTTTTAATTCTAACTTCAACATTCAATTGATCTAACCCAACCATCATTATAACAGGGGCCGGAACACTACTCACAGCCACCTACTCCCTGTACATATTCCTAATAACACAACGAGGAAAACTACCAACACACATTCAACACATGCCCACAACACACACACGAGAACATCTCTTAATAATCCTTCATATTCTACCAATACTACTACTCATACTGAAACCATGCCTAATCATAGGCCCTTTCTCCTGTTAACATAGTTTAACAAAAACACTAGGTTGTGGACCTAGAAATAGAAGTTTAACCCTTCTTGTAAACCAAAGGGTGTATGAACACAAAGAACCGCTAATTCCATGCCCTGGGGTTTAATTCCCCAGACCCTTTACTTTTAAAGGATCGCAGCTTAATCCATTAGTCTTAGGAACTAAAACCCTTGGTGCAACTCCAAGTAAAAGTAAATGTTCAACCTACCACACACCATGATAATCACTACCCTAGCCTTACTGCTAATACCCATTATAATTACACTAAATCCCTGCCCCATAAAACGAAAATGAAGCCTCACACATGCAAAAACAGCAGTACAAATAGCCTTTCTAGTAAGCACTATCCCACTATTTACGTTCATCAATTTCGGCACAGAGACTGTCACCACCCACCTTCACTGAATATGTATCACAAACTTCACCATCAACATTAGCTTCTTACTAGACATCTACGCAACCACATTCATGCCAATTGCTCTCTTTGTAACCTGATCTATCCTGGAGTTTGCCTCATGATATATAGAAACAGACCCCCACATCAACCGATTTTTTAAGTATCTCCTACTATTCCTACTAGCCATACTAACCCTTGTAACCGCAAACAACATATTCCAGCTTTTTATCGGGTGAGAAGGGGTCGGAATCATATCCTTCATGCTAATTGGCTGATGATACTCGCGGTCAGACGCAAATGCTTCAGCACTCCAAGCCGTATTCTACAACCGAATTGGTGACATTGGCCTGATCCTATCAATGGCCTGATTAGCCATAACCACATCTACCTGAGAAATACAACAAATATTCTCGGACCAAAATAGTATAACCCTACTGCCACTTCTTGGCCTAATTCTAGCAGCCACAGGAAAATCAGCCCAATTCGGACTACACCCCTGACTCCCCGCCGCCATAGAAGGCCCAACACCAGTATCCGCCCTACTTCACTCAAGCACAATAGTCGTCGCCGGGGTATTCCTATTAATTCGCCTCCACCCCCTTCTAGAAACAAACAAGACAGCACTTTCAACCTGTCTCTGCCTCGGGGCACTAACAACACTATTTACGGCCATCTGCGCCCTCACCCAAAACGACATTAAAAAGATTATTGCTTTCTCAACTTCGAGCCAACTAGGCTTAATAATAGTCACAATCGGCCTCAACCAACCACAACTAGCATTCTTCCACATCTCAACCCATGCTTTCTTCAAAGCTATACTATTCTTATGCTCCGGATCAATTATCCACAACCTCTCCAACGAACAGGACATTCGAAAAATGGGGGGAATCCAAAAAACCTTACCCATTACCACGACCTGCCTCTCAATCGGAAGCCTTGCACTCATAGGCACCCCATTCTTAGCCGGCTTCTTCTCAAAAGATATAATCATTGAAACAATAAATGCCTCTCACCTAAACGCCTGAGCCCTGTTTACCACGCTAATCGCAACCGCACTGACAGCCGCATATAGCCTTCGACTAATCTTTTACGTACAAGCTAACAACACCCGAATTGCCCCACTAATCTCAATGTCCGAAAATAATAAAACACTAACCAACCCAATCATTCGACTAGCATTAGGCAGCATCGTTGCGGGCCTTCTTATCACCTCAACTACCCCCACAATAAAAACAACAATTATAACCATATCAACAACCACAAAACTTTCAACACTACTAGTAACAGTCTTCGGCTTCTTATATGCTCTAGAACTAGCAACTCAAACAACAACACTCTATCACCCAAAATACACAAAACAAAACAAATTTTCAAGCCAACTGGGCTTTTTTAACACAATTATCCATCGAATGCCCACAGACAAAACACTAAAACAAGGACAAAACCTGGCCGCCCACCTAAACGACCTCCTATGATACGAAAAAATTGGCCCAATACTAGTACAAAACACCAACCTCCCAATAGCCTACAATATCTCTACCGCCAACAAGGGGGTCATTAAAGCATACCTAACAACATTCCTATTATTTACAACATCCATTCTAATCTTCACAATCTACGCCTAACCACCCGAAGACCCCCCCGTAAAACCCCACGCGACAACTCCAACGCAACAAACAACGCCAACAATAAACCCCAGCCAGAAAGCAATAAACAAGGCCCCCCCCAAGAATACAATAAAGACCCCCCACTAAAATCAGCACGAACAAAAGACAACCCTGCAGAATCAACACTCCCAACACCAAACCCCCCATCAAACCCAACACCCCAAAACATACCTATCAACAAAACTAACACAACATACCCTACGACATACAAACCAACAGACCAATTACCCCATGTCTCAGGATGCGGGTCCGCCGCCAGCGCCACAGAATAGGCAAACACTACTAACATCCCGCCCAAATAAATTAAAAATAGTACCAAAGACACAAACGAACTCCCCAACCAAACCAACACCCCACAACCAACAGCAGAAGAAACAACTAGCCCTACCGCCCCATAAAGAGGAGACGGATGAGACGCTACAGCAACCAGCCCCCCAAGCAAACAAAAAGCTAATAAAAAAACTAAATATACCATTATTTTTACCTGGACTAATCAAACCAAGACCTGTGATACGAAAAATCACTGTTGTTTTCAACTATAAAAATGGCACACAATCTCCGAAAAACCCACCCCCTATTGAAAATTATTAACAACTCATTTATTGACCTCCCATCCCCGTCAAATATCTCCGCCTGATGAAACTTTGGCTCCCTTCTTGGAGTATGCCTAGTCATACAAATTCTCACAGGCCTGTTCCTAGCAATACACTACACAGCAGACATCTCTTCCGCCTTCTCATCAATCGCACACATTACCCGCGATGTCCAATATGGCTGACTTATCCGAAACCTACATGCAAACGGGGCCTCCCTATTCTTTATCTGCCTATACCTGCACATCGGCCGCGGAATCTATTACGGCTCCTACATATTCAAAGAAACATGAAACATCGGCGTAATACTACTCCTCCTAGTCATAGCAACTGCCTTCGTTGGGTACGTCCTGCCATGAGGACAGATATCCTTCTGAGGCGCAACCGTTATTACAAATCTCCTATCCGCAATTCCATATATTGGAGTCAGCCTAGTTGAATGAATCTGAGGAGGCTTCTCTGTAGACAACGCCACTCTGACTCGATTTTTTACCTTTCACTTTCTCCTTCCTTTCACCATTATCGGAGCCTCCTTACTCCATCTTATTTTTCTACACGAGACTGGGTCAAACAACCCAACCGGCCTCCCCTCAAACACAGACAAAATTCCATTCCACCCCTACTACTCCTACAAAGACCTTCTAGGCGCCACACTTCTAACACTAACCCTTCTCCTCCTAGCCTCCTTTTCCCCGAACCTCCTGGGAGACCCAGAAAACTTCACCCCAGCCAACCCTCTTATTACCCCACCACACATCAAGCCAGAATGGTACTTCCTATTCGCATATGCCATTCTTCGATCCATCCCAAACAAACTGGGCGGGGTCCTTGCACTACTAATATCAATCTTAATCCTCACGATCATCCCGCTTCTCCACACCTCAAAACAACGAGGACTCACATTCCGACCCCTTTCACAAACCATATTCTGGACCCTCATCTCTAACATCAGCGTCCTAACCTGAATTGGCGGACAACCCGTAGAACACCCATTCATTATTATCGGACAGGTCGCCTCAGCCACATATTTCATTATCTTTCTAATCCTACTGCCCCTCACAGCAAAATTAGAAAACCACATGATAAAATGATAGCCTTAGTAGCTTAAACAAAGCATTGGTCTTGTAAGCCAAAGCCGGGACTTTAAAACCCCCTAAGACATCAAAAGGAGGGGGGACAAACCCCTATTACTAACCCCCAAAACTAGCATTTTCATTAAATTACCTCTTGTACCTCTACTTTCCCCTGCCGCCCACCAGCGGCATGTTTGCCACTTTCCAGTCTCTACTTTCCCCTGCCGCCCACCAGCGGCATGTTTGCCACTTTCCAGTCTCTACTTTCCCCTGCCGCCCACCAGCGGCATGTCTGTCTTCTCCTATGCCATAGTACATACTATGTATAATTAGACATTCATCTATTTTCCTCATGCATATCACAAAAGGTAAATCATTCTCATATTACATAATACAAATACTTAAGAAAACATATTACTATTTTCCTCTACCATATCATAAAGTAAATTTTAACTTAAAATAAGACATAATACATATTACTATTTATATGACATAATACACATACAGATGTCGGATATTACACTACTTCGCTACAAGCATATCATACTATACATACAATTCTTAATCTTACATGATACACAACATGAGAAATCTCCAGTCCAATGCTGCTCTCTTGCTTTACCGTTAGCTATTATTCACTAGACCTTTTCCGGGAAATCAGCAATCCCCTAATGAAGTCCTATCCCGTTACTAGCGTCAGGAGCGTCAAGTTAACGTAACTATTCTCACTTTTTCCAAGGCCTCTGGTTCCTTTTTCAGGGAGTTCAGTCGGCTACAAGGCATTCCTCACTTTTTCCAAGGCCTCTGGTCGTGTATTTAATACACTTTGCCGAATAACCATAGCTACCCTCCAACGAATTGCATCTGGTATTTTTTTTTTTTTTTTGGGGAAGAGATCTCAGAACCGCTTGCTAAAGTGGTCGCCTGTCATTTCCGTTCCAAGCTGGACCTACGGTGCAGTGACAAACGAACCCCAACCGATAGCTGGGAAATTCTTTTAATGCTTGATAGACATAAAAAATCTTAACAAATAACAAGTATTTCTACAAAAGGTCGAAAACGGCGCACAAATCAAATCAAATCAAATCAAATCAAATCAAATCAAATCAAATCAAATCAAATCAAATCAAATCAAATCAAATCAAATCAAATCAATTCACACCTACACCTACACCTACACCCACACCCACACCCACACGCACAGCTACACCCACACCCACACGCACACGTACACCTACACCTACACCTACACCTACACCTACACGCACACGCACACGCACACCTACACCTACACCCACACCCACACGCAGGTTTCTGCGGCAAACCCCCCTACCCCCCTTAAACCAATAATGTTCGTCTAATCAAGTTTTCTCTCGCCAAACCCCAAAAACGAGACTTGACTAAACTAAAACTACTGGTTGTTCACGACCTCACACACGTCCTACAGATTGTAAACACGGCCGTACCTGTGCCATACAACATATCACATATTATAAATTTTACATGATAAATCATATATTATATACATATAATTTTT